GCGTATATATTGCAATAGTATATATTAGTGCACTTTGATAAAAAAACTAACAGGGGGTTCACCCTGTTTCCGAGGGAATTACGTATATTTTGCAATATATGTATTAGTGCACTTTGGTAAAAAAAAACTACTAGGGGTTTTCCTGTTTCCGGGGGGTTTTCAGGAGTATTAGACATCTAGGGGGTTTTTGGGGGTAGGGGGGTTTTTACGCGAGCGAAAACCGGGTTGTAAAGGATAACTTCCTACTGATAAATCTCTCCTTTTGCTCCTGGATATACCCTTATGCCCTTTTTAAGTAAAATCTTTTCAACCGCTCTTACTATAACTTGCTTGACGCGAAAAATGGTCAACCTTGTGAGGTAAAACCGGGGTCCCTTTGAAATGCCAGATGAGTTGAAATAAAAAAAAAAAACCCGTAGCCCAGTGCAGAGTGAACGCCCGGCATGGTCGGTTCTCGGAGTAGTAATTCACCATTTTGGAGTAAACGTATAATTCACTTATGGTTAATTGACACTTGCAAGAAGCTTCATAAACATTGCCCGTCTTTATTTAAATTAATGTAGTTATTTCTTAAATTGCTTTGTGTTTACTTTTTAGTTATGGTGATATATGAGGGTGTAAATTCTATTTGTGTTGATTAAACATGTAATGTACTTGAATGTCCATGAATTGGTTAATATATATGAATGGTTATTATACATATATGCACTATATTGTGCATATGTAGGCAGAGAGTAGTTTAGTTTAGAATCCTGGCTTTGGGAGTCAGGGGTGGGAGTTAAAATCTCCTCTCTCTGAGCAGAAGGGAGGAATTTAACCTCCGGCATCCGGCTTACAAGACCGGCGCTCTGGCGCTGAGCTACTTATGCATGTTCATTCAAGTATTTTGTTTTCCACTATTGCTGCTCCTGGGTAAAGAACTAGGAATAGGGAGAAGTATAGTACAGATGCAACTTGCCCAATGATGATGAACGGGTGTTCGACTGGTATGCCGCCGATTCAGGTGAGGATGGCGACGTCTGCGATGAGGGTCCAGAATAGAAATTGAGTAACAGGACGGAATGTTGATCCCCGTTGTTTGGATGTGTGAAGGATTGGAACCACCATTAAGACTAAAATGGAGGCGAGAAGGGCGAGTACCCCTCCGAGTTTGTTTGGGATGGATCGAAGGATGGCGTAGGCAAACAAGAAGTATCATTCGGGTTTGATGTGTGGAGGGGTAACTAGTGGGTTTGCGGGGGTGAAGTTATCGGGATCTCCCAGCAGATTAGGGGCGAAGAGTGCCAGGGCTGTGAGGGAGACAAGTAGGGCTGCAAAGCCAAGGAGGTCTTTATAAGAAAAGTATGGGTGGAACGAGATTTTGTCAGCGTCTGAGTTTAGGCCGAGGGGGTTGTTTGAGCCGGTTTGGTGGAGGAACAGAAGGTGAACTAATGTGGCTCCAGCAATAACAAAGGGAAATAGAAAGTGGAAGGCAAAGAATCGGGTTAGGGTAGCGTTGTCGACAGAAAAGCCGCCTCAGATTCACTGTACTAGCGAGTTGCCCACATAGGGAACAGCTGATAGAAGGTTGGTGATGACTGTGGCACCCCAGAAGGACATCTGTCCCCATGGTAGGACGTACCCAACGAATGCTGTTATCATGACTAGAAGTAGTAGAACAACCCCAATGTTTCATGTCTCTTTGTATAAGTAGGAGCCATAGTAAAGTCCTCGTCCGATGTGTATGTAAATACAGATGAAGAAAAATGATGCTCCATTGGCATGTAGGTTTCGGATTAGTCACCCGTAGTTTACGTCTCGGCAAATATGTCCGACGGATGAAAAGGCTGTGGCAATATCTGATGTGTAGTGTATAGCAAGAAAAAGGCCAGTTAGGATTTGGATGATTAAGCAGAGTCCAAGTAGGGAACCAAAGTTTCATCATACGGAGATATTTGAGGGGGCGGGGAGGTCAACTAATGCATTGTTAGCGATTTTTAGTAGAGGGTGCGTTTTTCGTAGGCTTGCCATTAAGTGTTCTTGTAGTTGAATTTACAACGATGGTTTTTCAAGTCATTAGTCTTGGTTAAAGTCCTGGCAGGAATCATGACTTATGTTATGTCTTTATTTCTTTTGGGGTTGGTTTTAGGATTAGTGGCTGTTTCTTCAAATCCCTCTCCTTATTTTGCTGCTCTGGGGTTGGTAGTGGTAGCAGGAATGGGGTGCGGGGTGTTGGTTAGTCACGGTGGCCCGTTTTTATCCTTGGTTTTATTCCTTATTTATTTGGGTGGAATATTAGTTGTGTTTGCGTACTCGGCAGCTTTGGCCGCCGAGCCTTTTCCAGAGGGATTGGGAAGTCGTCAGGTGGGAGTTTATATGATCTTGTACGTGGTGGGGGTGGCGATTGTATCAAATATGTTTTGAGGTGGGTGACATGAAGTATCATGGGTCCCAGCTGATGAGCTTGATGGGTTTAGTACTTTTCGTGGGGATATTGGAGGGGTGGCTGTAATATATTCTTTGGGGGGAGGGATGCTTATTCTTAGTGCGTGGGCTCTTCTTCTCACACTGTTTGTTGTATTGGAATTAACTCGAGGCCTCAGCCGTGGCTCGGTCCGGGCGGTTTAAAAAGCTACTAAGAGCATGGCAAATGCCAGGGTTAGAAGGAATAATGCTAAATAAGTTTTTACTAGGCCCCGTTGTGTATTGCTGGTGGTAGTAATGAGAGGGTTTGTGTGGTAAGCGATGGCTTTGGGTCCGACTTTCTCGATCCAGGTTTGGTCTAGTGTTTGACTGGCAATTGTTTGACCAAGGGTAAGTCCAAGTTTAGGGGTTAGACGGTGGATGATTGAAGGGAAGAACCCAAGTATATTAGAAAAGTGATGTGGTGTTAGGCGAGGGGTAGAGCGGTATTGTTTGGCCGTGAGTGAGGCTAGCTCTAGGGCGATAATTAGTCCCAGCAGGGAAACAATTAGGGCAGCAAGTTTGAGGAGGGGAGGTATGGTAATAATTGGGGTTTTAATTGGGACAATGGTTGAGGTAATTAAAAAGCCGGCAATAATGCTGCCTCAAGCAAGTCGTTTAATGGGGTTGATTACTGCAGAGTTGTTTTCGTTGATTGGGGACAGGGAGTTAAATCGGGGGTAACCTATTGATACGAAGAAGATTACTCGAAGGCTATAGATGGCTGTGAAAGAAGTAGCAATAACAGTGAGGACAAGGGCTCAGGCGTTTAAGTGGGATGTGTTTAGAGCTTCGAGGATGGCGTCTTTAGAAAAGAAGCCTGCAAGGAAGGGTGTGCCGGCTAGAGCTAAGCTACCAATTGTTAAGCAGGAGGATGTAAGAGGGGTAAGAAATTGCATGCCCCCTATTTTTCGGATATCTTGTTCGTCGTTCAAGCTGTGGATTACTGAGCCGGAGCAAAGGAAGAGTATTGCTTTGAAGAAAGCATGTGTGCAGATATGAAGGAAGGCTAAATGTGGTTGGTTTAATCCGATGGCAACTATCATGAGGCCTAGTTGACTAGATGTTGAGAAGGCTACAATCTTCTTAATATCATTTTGTGTTAATGCACATGTGGCTGTAAATAGCGTGGTTAGGGCCCCTAAGCAGAGGCAGATAGTTAAAGCGGTCTGGTTTCCTTCAAGTAGGGGGCTGAGTCGAACTAATAAGAAGATTCCTGCAACCACCATGGTGCTTGAGTGTAGTAGGGCAGATACTGGCGTAGGGCCCTCCATGGCCGATGGCAGCCACGGGTGAAGCCCAAATTGGGCAGACTTACCTGCGGCGGCAACAATCAGGCCTAGGAGTGGGAAAGTAAGATCGAAGTCTTTGGAAGTGACAAAGATTTGTTGTATTTCTCAGGAGTTCAGTTTAGTGGCTATTCAGGCTATAGCAAAAATAAGGCCAATATCACCAATTCGGTTGTAAACCACGGCCTGAAGGGCCGCGGTGTTAGCGTCTGCTCGCCCTCCCCATCAGCCAATGAGAAGGAAGGATATAATACCCACTCCTTCTCAGCCGATGAATAGTTGGAATATATTGTTGGCTGTGACGAGGATAAGTATAGCCATAAGAAAGATTAATAAATATTTGAAAAATCGGCTGATGTTGGGGTCTGAATGTATGTACCATGAGGCGAACTCTAGAATAGATCATGTAACGTACAGGGCAATAGTTGTAAAAATAACAGAGTATTGGTCGAATTTAAAGCTTAGGTTAATTTCAAAGCATGTTGTATTTATTCAGGTCCACGATGAGATGATGGTTTCTGCCCCCTCGTTAAAGAACATAAACAACGGGAGCAGGCTGATAAAGAAAGAGAGCTTTACTGCCGAAGTAATATTTGGGACGGTTTGGTTGAGGGCTGAGTTGCCCTGCACTAGTGCCGTTACTAAAGCAAAAGATAAAATTATAAGGATGATGATTATACCGGAGTAAATAACAGGAGGGGCTTGCCACATTTCTACTCCTGCTTGGATTTGCACCAAGAGTTTTTGAATCCTAAGTCCAATGGATGAGCTGTTGTCCTACAGAAGTTGTTCGAGTGAGCTCTGGGGTTCAACCAAAGTCGCGGAGATTAGCAGTCTTCGTTGCTAGCGAGCCTCTCTCGGTGGGTAAGGGGAGATTAACCCCTGTCTTTAGAATCACAATCTAATATTTTACTAAACTATACCTACATGTGGCTCAACCCCAAACTAGTTCGGGCTTGAGCATGAGAAGGATTAGTGGGATAAGGTGGAGGGCCATAATTAAATGTTCTCGAGTGTGGGTGGGGTCTAAGGCAATCATATGTGCTGGAAGGGGGCCCCGTTGGGTTATGATAAACATATAAAGGGAGTAACTGACAGTAATGAGGGTTCCTGCTCCGGTTAATGCTAGGGTTCACCACGATCAGTTGAAAAGGGAGGTAATAATTAGTAATTCTCCCATAAGGTTTGGGAGGGGTGGTAGTCCGAGGTTGGCAAGACTTGCAATAAATCATCACGTGGTTATTAGGGGGAGGGCCATTTGTAGTCCTCGGGCTAGAAGAAGTGTGCGATTGTGGGTTCGTTCATAGTTTGTATTAGCCAAACAAAATAGAGCGGAAGATGCAAGGCCGTGGGCAATTATAAGGATTAAGGCTCCGGATAGGCTTCACGGGGTTTGGATTAGAATAGCTGCTACAACTAGGCCCATGTGGCTTACGGAGGAGTAAGCGATTAGTGATTTTAGGTCTGTTTGTCGTAAGCAGATGGAGCCAGTTATAACTACACCTCACAGGGCAAAAATAATAAATGGATATCCCAAGTCTTTGGTTAGAGGGTCAAGTATGGCAATTATGCGGATTATACCGTAGCCCCCTAGTTTTAGAAGGACGGCAGCAAGAACTATGGATCCAGCAATAGGGGCTTCTACATGAGCTTTGGGGAGTCACAGGTGAACCCCGTAGAGTGGTATTTTTACAAGAAATGCTAGAAGGCAGCTTGCTCATCATAGTTTGTCAGCAAAAGTAGCAAGTTGAAATGGGTCTGAGTATTGAATAGTCAGAAGGGATAATGTTCCTGCGTTGTTTTGAAGAAGAAGGAGGGCAACAAGTAGGGGCAGGGAACCTGCGAGGGTATAAAAGAGGAAATATACTCCCGCGTTTAAACGTTCGGCTTGGTTTCCCCACCGGGTAATAATTACAAGCGTTGGAATAAGGGTGGCTTCAAATATGACATAAAACATAATGATTTCGGTAGCGCCAAAAGCTAAAATAAGGAAAATCTGAAGTGATGTGAGTAGGGTGATATATGCTCGCTGGCGGCTGTATGGTTCATTTGCTGTGTGGTTCTGGCTGGCAATAATCATGAGAGGTAGTAACCAGCAGGTTAAGACAAGCAGTGGGGTGGATAAAGAGTCTGTGGCTAAATAGTAGTTTAGGCTGGTTCACCCCGTTTCGTTTATGTTAGCGAACCAGGTTAGGCTAAATACGGCGATAATAAGGCTATGGGCTAGTGTGGAGGGCCATAATCAGTTGGTTTTAACAAGCCATGTTGTTGGAATTAGCATAAGAGTTGGAATTAAAATCTTTAGCATTGCAGGAGGTTTAGGTTTTGGAGATGATCTGTGCCGTGAGTTCGTGCAGCGGCAACTAGAAGGGCAAGTCCTGCACTCGCTTCACAGGCTGAAAAAGCCAGGAGGAGCATAGGGGCCCCTGAGAAGTTTGTTGAGTCTAGTTGAAGGGTTCATAAAGATAGGGCGATAAATAGAGATAATATTATTCCTTCAAGACAGAGTAGGGCAGACAGCAAATGGGTTCGGTGGAAGGCCAGGCCAGTTAGGCCCAGTATGAAGGCCGAAGAGAAGGCAAAGTGAACGGGGGACATTAGGTAGTTGTGGACTTTAACCACAGGTTTTTGAGCCGAAATCAAAGGTTTTACTTAAACTAACTTCCTACTCGGCTCACTCCAGGCCCCCTTGTATTCATTCGTAGATAAGTCCTAAAGTTAGGAGGGCAAGTACTGCGGTTGCTCATAAAAAGGTAAGAAGGGGTGTAGCTAGTTGATCCCCTCAGGGCAGGGGAAGGAGAAGGGCGATTTCTAAATCAAAGAGAAGGAAAAGGATGGCTACAAGAAAGAAGCGTAGGGAGAAGGGGAGACGGGCGGAGCCTAGAGGGTCGAAGCCGCATTCGTAGGGGGATAGTTTCTCGTGGTCTGGGGTTATTTGCGGTAGTCAGAAGGATACTAGGGCTAGTACAATGGAAAGTGCGGCTGTAATAGTGACCACAGTTGTTACTAAATTCATTATCTTTCCTTGGATTTTAACCAAGACCGGGTGATTGGAAGTCACTTATACTAAATTGGTACTAGAAAGATTAGGATCCTCATCAGTAGATAGAGATGTATAGGAAAAGCCAAACAACGTCTACGAAGTGTCAGTATCAGGCAGCAGCTTCAAATCCGAAGTGGTGCTCAGCTGTGAAATGGTGTCGAATTTGACGTAGAAGACAAACAGCTAAAAATGAAGAGCCGATAATGACATGTAGTCCGTGAAAGCCTGTAGCGACAAAGAAAGAAGATCCATAAACCCCGTCTGCAATTGTGAAGGGGGCTTCGTAGTACTCTATTCCTTGAAGGAAGGTAAAGTAGAACCCCAGTAGGATGGTTAGGGTGAGTGACTGAATGGCTTGTTTTCGTTCCCCTTCTATGATGCTGTGGTGGGCTCAGGTGACTGTAACCCCGGATGCAAGGAGAACGGCGGTATTTAGAAGGGGTACTTCAAAGGGGTCTAGGGTGGTGATGCCAGTGGGTGGTCAGCAGCCCCCGAGTTCAGGTGTGGGGGCAAGGCTTGAGTGGTAGAAGGCTCAGAAGAATCCAAGGAAGAAGAAAACTTCGGAAGTAATAAATAAGACTATGCCGTAGCGTAGGCCTTTTTGGACTGGTGGTGTGTGGTGTCCTTGAAAGGTTCCTTCTCGTACAATATCCCGTCATCATTGATATATGGTTAGGAGGAGGAGGGCTAACCCTAGGCTTATTAAGGTTGTAGATTGAAAGTGGAATCAGGTTGCTAGGCCTGAGGTTATTAGTAGAGCGGCAATTGCGCCTGTTAGTGGTCAAGGGCTGGGGTCGACTATGTGGTAGGGGTGTGCTTGATGGGTCATTAAACGTTTTCTTGTAAGTAGAGGGTTAGTAGAAGAACAAATACGTATGCTTGAATTATAGCTACGGCTACTTCAAGGAGGGTGAGTAAGAATAGGACGACGGTAACAGCGATGGCCACAGCTGGTATAAGGGATAGAAGAACAAAGCTTGCCGTGGCGATTAGCTGAATTAATAGATGTCCCGCCGTGAGATTGGCTGTTAGTCGGACACCCAGGGCTAAAGGACGAATAAACAGGCTAATTGTTTCGATGATAATTAGGACGGGGATGAGAGGACCAGGGGTACCTTCTGGAAGAAGGTGGCCTAGAGCATGGGTAGGTTGATTTCGTATGCCAATAATAACAGTAGCGAGCCAGAGGGGTGTTGCAAGGCCTAAATTAATTGAGAGCTGGGTGGTAGGGGTGAAGGTGTAGGGTAGAAGGCCTAGCATATTTAATGTAATTAAAAAGATTATTAAGGAAGTTAATAAGGCTGCTCATTTATGTCCTCCAAGATTAATGGGGAGAAGAAGTTGTTGCGTAAAACGGTTAACGAATCAGCTTTGGAGGTTAAGGAGGCGGTTATTTGTTCATCGGGCGGTGGGAGTAGGGAAAAGGATTCATGGGAGGGCAATAGCAATGGCTGCTAGAGGAATTCCTAGGAAGACGGGGCTTATAAATTGGTCAAAGAAGCTTAAGGTCATGGTCAGGTTCAGGGGTCTGTAAAGCGTTTTTCGGCGCTTTGCAGAGTGGGTTCGTTGGAGAATACGTGAGCTATCACTTTGGGTGGGATAACAATTAGGAAAACTAATCAAGAGAAGATTAGTATAGCAAACCAAGGCGATGGGTCTAGTTGGGGCATGTCGCTAGGGGTGGTCGGGAGTCACCAGTCTTTAGCTTAAAAGGCTAACGCTAGGCCCTGTTTAGCTTCTTAGCGAGGCGTCTTCGAGCATTCGGGATGATCAGTCTTCGAAGTGGGTTATAGGGACTGCTTCAACTACGATGGGTATAAAGCTGTGGTTTGCTCCGCAGATTTCAGAGCATTGACCGTAAAAAATTCCAGGGCGTGATGCGATGAAAGCTGTTTGGTTTAAGCGTCCTGGGACGGCGTCTATTTTGATTCCAAGTGAAGGGACTGCTCATGAATGAAGAACATCATCAGCAGAGACTAGAACACGGATCGGAGATTCTGCAGGAATAACCATGCGGTGATCTGTTTCTATTAGTCGGAATTGACCAGGGGCTAAGTCTTGTGTGGGAATTATGTAAGCGTCAAAGCCAAGGTCTTCATAGTCTGTGTATTCGTAGCTTCAGTATCATTGGTGACCCACAGCTTTGATGGTTAGAAGGGGGTTGTTAACTTCATCCATAAGGTAGAGGATTCGGAGGGAGGGGAGAGCAATTAGGATCAGAATGATTGCTGGAAGAATGGTTCAGATAATTTCGATTTCTTGAGAATCTAAGATGTACTTATTGGTTAGCTTGGTTGAGACTATAGCCACAATAATATATAGGACCAAAGTGCTGATTAAGAATACAATCATTAAGGTGTGGTCGTGAAAGTGGAGAAGTTCTTCTATAACAGGTGAAGCTGCGTCCTGAAATCCTAGTTGTGAGGGATTGGCCATTTAAGGGGGGGGGGGGTGCAAGACACGCGGGGTTTTAACCCACGATTCCCGCCCTTGACAAGGCGGTGTAATATTCTGCTTTACTAGTGTCTTATGAAGAAAGTGACAGAGCGGTTATGTGGTGGCTTGAAACCAGCACACGGGGGTTCAACTCCTCCCTTTCTCGTTAGTTTGATTGAACTTGAACAAATGCAGGCTCTTCAAAGGTGTGGTAGGGTGGAGGGCAGCCGTGAAGTCATTCAACGTTGGTTGTTGTTAGTTCGACTGCTAAAACTTCACGTTTAGCAGCAAATGCTTCTCAAATAATAAATAAGAACATAATTACTGCAACTAAAGATACTAGGGATCCAATTGAGGACACTGTGTTTCAGAGGGTGTAGGCATCTGGGTAGTCTGAGTACCGCCGAGGCATTCCTGCTAGGCCTAGGAAATGTTGGGGGAAGAAAGTTAGGTTTACACCTGCAAATATAACACCAAAGTGGACTTTCGTTCAAGTGCTGTGAAGGGTATAACCTGAGAATAGGGGGAATCAGTGTACAAATCCTGCAATAATAGCAAACACAGCCCCCATAGATAGTACGTAGTGGAAGTGGGCAACAACGTAGTAGGTGTCGTGCAGGACGATATCTAGGGAAGAGTTGGCAAGAACAATGCCTGTTAGACCTCCGACGGTGAAAAGAAAAATGAAGCCTAGTGCTCATAGAAGAGGAGTTTCTCATTTGATTGAGCCCCCGTGGAGTGTTGCTAATCAGCTAAAGACTTTAACACCAGTTGGAATTGCGATGATCATTGTAGCGGAGGTAAAGTAGGCTCGAGTGTCTACATCCATGCCCACTGTAAACATGTGGTGAGCTCATACGATAAACCCGAGTAGACCGATGGCCATTATTGCTCAAACCATGCCCATGTACCCGAAAGGTTCTTTCTTGCCGGAGTAGTATGCAACAATGTGGGAGATTATTCCGAAGCCTGGAAGGATGAGGATATAAACTTCAGGGTGGCCAAAGAATCAGAATAAGTGTTGGTAGAGGATTGGGTCTCCACCCCCTGCTGGGTCAAAGAAGGTGGTGTTTAGGTTGCGGTCTGTAAGGAGCATGGTAATACCAGCTGCAAGAACGGGAAGGGAAAGTAGAAGTAGGACTGCAGTGATGAGAACAGATCAGACGAATAGGGGTGTCTGATACTGAGAGATAGCGGGAGGTTTCATATTAATAATTGTGGTAATAAAGTTAATTGCTCCAAGAATTGAAGAAATTCCTGCTAGGTGAAGGGAGAAGATTGTTAGGTCAACCGAGGCACCTGCGTGCGCTAAGTTTCCGGATAGAGGAGGGTAGACTGTTCAGCCTGTCCCCGCCCCGGCTTCAACCCCTGAGGAGGCTAGGAGGAGTAAGAAGGAAGGTGGAAGGAGTCAGAAGCTTATGTTATTCATCCGCGGGAACGCCATATCGGGTGCGCCGATCATCAATGGGATCAGCCAGTTACCGAAGCCTCCGATCATGATTGGTATAACTATAAAGAAGATTATTACGAAAGCATGGGCTGTAACAATTACGTTGTAGATCTGGTCATCACCTAGGAGGGCCCCAGGTTGGCTGAGCTCAGCTCGAATTAGAAGACTTAAGGCTGTTCCGACTATGCCGGCCCAGGCACCGAATACTAGATAGAGGGTGCCGATATCTTTGTGATTGGTTGAGAAGAATCATCGTGTGATGGCCACAGGTAGGATGGCTGAGTTTTAAGCGGTGGATTGTAGCTCCATGCACAGAGGTTTAATTCCTCTTCTTACCAGGCCCCAGGGTGTTACATATAAGATTGCAAATCTTAAGAGGCAGACTAACCCCTGCTGGGGCTTTCCCCGCCTTCTACGCCTGACAAGGCGGGGCAAAGTAGCTGGATGCCCGCTGGTTTAAGCGCTTAGCTGTTAACTAAGAATTTGCAGGATCGAGGCCTGCCTAGCTAGAAAGGTTTTAGCTTAATTAAAGTGCCTGCTTTGCATGCAGGAGATGTGGGGTAGTATCTCGCAAGTCTTATCAGGGTCTGGGAGGGTCTAACTCCCGCTTAGGGCTTTGAAGGCCCTTGGTCTAATTAGCCTAAGTCCCTAAATAGTAAGTAGTGCAACTGTAGCTGGGGCCAGGGGCAGAAGCAAAAGTGTTGCTGTGGCTGAGATTGCTAGGGGTATAGTAATCTGAGTGGATGGGAGCCGTCAGGCGGATGTTGCGGTTACGTTGTTTGGTGAAATAGTAAGTGCTATAGCGTAGGATAGTCGTAGATAAAAATAAAGGCTTAATAGAGCTGCGAACGCAGCTAGTGTAGCGACTGTTGCAAGTTCTTGTTTGGTCAGTTCTTGTAGGATAAGTCATTTAGGCATAAATCCTAAAAGCGGTGGAAGTCCGCCTAATGAGAGAAGAATAAAAGGGGTCAGAGAGGTAAGGGCTGGTGCTTTAGTTCAAGAAGTTGCTAGTGAATTGATAGTGGTTGAGCTATTAAGTTTAAACACCAGAAAAGCGGGGAAAGTTATGACAAAATATGTAATTAGTGTGAGAAGTGTGAGGGAGGGGGAGAAGTGCATAACAAGTGTTATTCAGCCAAGGTGGGCAATGGAGGAATAAGCCAGGATCTTTCGTAGTTGTGTTTGGTTGAGTCCCCCTCAACCCCCAACAAGGGTGGAGGTTAGTCCTAAGATAACAACTAGGGTGGAGTTTGTTGGGTGAATTTGTAAGAGTAGGGCGAAAGGGGCTAGTTTTTGTCAGGTCGATATAATTAGTCCAGTAGTTAAATCTAATCCCTGAAGGACTTCAGGCAGTCAGGAGTGTAAGGGGGCTAGTCCAATTTTAAGTGCTAGGGCTAGGGTAATAAGGGTAATTGGGAGGGGGTGGGTTATTTGTTGAATGTCCCATTGTCCTGTTATTCAAGCATTGGTTGTGCTAGCAAAGAGAAGTATTGCGGCCCCTGTGGCCTGTGTAAGAAAGTACTTAGTGGTGGCTTCAACTGCTCGGGGGTGGTGATGTTGAGCTATAAGAGGAATGATGGCCAGAGTATTTATTTCTAAGCCCATTCATGCAAGGAGCCAGTGGGAGCTTGCGAAGGTAATAGTGGTGCCCAAGCCTAGGCCGAAAAGAAGTGTGGCTAAAATGAGTGGATTCATTAGTAGAGGAGGGAATTTAACCAACATGTTTGGGGTATGGGCCCAAAAGCTTAATTAGCTGACTCTACTAGGAAGTGGTGTAGTGGAAGCACTAAGAGTTTTGATCTCTTGAGGTAGGGTTCGAACCCCTTCTTTCTAAGGAGCCGGGGGGACTTTAACCCCCATGGTTCACTCTATCAAAGTGGCCCTTTACTTCAGGCACAGCTCCATCTTACACTTGGGGAGGAAGGCCAGCAAAAGCAATTGGAAGGGAAAGATGTCAAATGACCAAAGCGAGGGTAAGAGGGAGGAAGTTCTTTCAAATGAGGTGCATGAGTTGGTCGTATCGAAATCGGGGGTAGGAGGCTCGCACTCATAGGAATACGACGGATAATAGGGCTGCTTTGGTCATAAGGTTAACAGCAGTGAGCTCTGGCAAGGAGGGGATGTGATAGGCCCCTAAGAAGAGAGTGGCGGATAGAGTATTTATTAGAAGGATATTTGCATACTCCGCTAGAAAAAAGAGGGCGAATGGACCTCCAGCATATTCTACATTGAACCCGGATACTAGCTCTGATTCCCCCTCAGTGAGGTCAAAGGGAGCTCGATTAGTCTCAGCTAGGGTAGAGATGTACCATATAGCTGCGAGGGGTCAAGCAGGGACAATTAATCATACGCTCTCTTGGGCAACGTTGAAGGTTTGTAGAGTGAAACCACCTGTAAAGATAATGATGTTTAGTAAAATTAGGCCTAAACTTACCTCGTAAGAGATGGTTTGGGCCACGGCCCGTAGGGCTCCAATCAGGGCGTATTTAGAATTGGAGGCTCAGCCTGAGCCTAAGATGGAGTATACTGCTAAGCTTGAAAGAGCTAGGACAAACAAGATCCCCAAGTTGAGGTCAATAACGGGGTGGGGAATTGGTATAGGTGCTCAAAGGGCTAAGGCTAAGGTTAAAGCTAGGATAGGGGCTAATAGGAAGAGTAGAGGAGAAGCTGTAGAGGGCCGAATGGGCTCCTTAATGAATAGTTTAAGCCCATCAGCGATTGGTTGAAGAAGGCCATAAGGGCCAACAATATTAGGACCCTTACGAAGTTGTATATACCCCAGCACTTTTCGTTCAAGAAGTGTTAAGAAGGCAACGGCTAGTAGTACCGGGACGATGAACGTTAGAGGGTTAATGATATGGGTAATAATAGTAGAGATCATGGTTGAGGGGAGGACTTGAACCTCCGTAGAAAGGGCTTAGGCCTTTCGCAGTTACCGGGCTCTGCCACCCCAACATGCCGTAATCTTCGGCACAGGGATATGCCCTCTTGCCTATTTTAGTTAAATTCATTAGGTAAGGGTGAGGCGTACCAGAGGTATAGGCCTCCTCTTCTCGGTCCTTTCGTACTAGAGAAGAGCACTGCATAGATAGAAACTGACCTGGATTACTCCGGTCTGAACTCAGATCACGTAGGACTTTAATCGTTGAACAAACGAACCCTTAATAGCGGCTGCACCATTAGGATGTCCTGATCCAACATCGAGGTCGTAAACCCCCTTGTCGATATGGGCTCTAAAAGAGGATTGCGCTGTTATCCCTAGGGTAACTAGGTCCGTTGATCGGCTTTGCCGGATCTTTTTGGTCAGAAATTCTGTTTATTAGAGTTGTAACTCTCAGCTGTAGGAGGGGTGCTCCCATTCCACATGGGGGTTATTTAGTTCCCCGCGGTCGCCCCAACCAAAGACATCAGGGTGGGTTCCATTTGGTTCAATCCTTTGTTTAGGGGTCATTGACATGATCCACTTTAGTGTCTAAAGCTCCATAGGGTCTTCTCGTCTTATGTATTTATCCCCGCTTCTGCACGGGGAGATCAATTTCATTGACTGGAAAAAGGAGACAGCTAAGCCCTCGTTATGCCATTCATACAGGTCTTCATTTAAAAGACAAGTGATTGCGCTACCTTCGCACGGTCAAAATACCGCGGCCGTTAAACTTATAGTCACAGGGCAGGCGGGACCTCTTATTTCTTGGTTACAAGAGGCGATGTTTTTGGTAAACAGGCGAGGCTTTATGTGTTTGCCGAGTTCCTTCTTTTTCTTTTAGTCTTTCCCGGTGGCACACCTGTGTGGGGTTAACGGTTTAAAATTGGATGGTTTTCTTGTTATTTAGTTTATCATCCAGGCCCCTCTTTGATTGGGGTCGTTAAAGGTCGGCGGGTTGTCCGTTCCGATGTACACGTGTGCGGGGAGGGAGGCGTTGGCTCCCTTATTACTCATATTAGCATAATCACTCCCATGGGGGCATGGGACGGTCCATTATGGTTAGGGGGATAAGATTGGTTGATCCGGATAAGGGGTTAATTAGGGTACTTGAGCTTTGACGCTTTCTTTGGGGGTGGCTGCTTTCAAGCCCACCGGAGTACTCTCCTTTGTCTTATTATGATCTTTACCCTCCTGTTAAAGTTGTATCTTTGCTCAAAGGGGCTGTACCCCCTTTGACTAACTTTCCTGGTTTCTTAGGTTCATCAGTAGGTGTTAATCTAATGCGAAAAGAGAAGCCTGGAAGCTGAACTTCTATTCATTTCTTGGACAACCAGCTATAACTAGGTTCGGTAGGTTTATCACCTCTACTCGAAGCTCTTCCCACTCTTTTGCAACAGAGACGGGTGTGCCCTATTAATAGGCTGTCTTGGAGTAGCTCACGTAGTTTCGGGGCATTAAACTATAGTTCTCTTTGCTTAAGTTACACTTGCTAAATCATGATGCAAAAGGTACGAGGTTTAATCTCTGCTTTTCTTAGCTTCTCTGGATTATTTCACTTCTCTTTCAGCGTTCCCTTGCGGTACTTTCTCTATTGCGCCTGTATCCTTTTCTATCGCCTATACTAAGGGGGAAAAATGGTTTGTTTAAACTTAAAATTAGTGTCTTTTGGGGTTATAAATATCGTTTTGTTGAAGTTGTTTGAGTGGGCTAGCTGTTAGGCATCAGGGCGATCCGATTTGCACGGATGACTTCTCAGTGTAAGGGAGATGCTTTGCTATCTTAGCTACGCTCTGCTTTTCCAAGTGCACCTTCCGGTACACTTACTATGTTACGACTTGCCTCCCCTTTGCAATTATTAGTTTTTAGTTAATTGTATTATTAGGCTTGGGGAGAGTGACGGGCGATGTGTGCGCGCTTCAGGGCCAATTTCAGTAGAACACTCTATTTTCTACTTACTGCTAAATCCTCCTTCAGATGTACGTTTCAGGACATCATTCGTGTTCGCTGTTGTAGCGAATGTAGCCCATTTCTTCCCCCTCCATACGCTACACCTCGACCTGACGTTTAGGGTTGTACCAGTTAAGCTTACTATTGGTCCCTCACAGGGTAAGCTGACGACGGTGGTATATAGGCGGTATTAACAAAGAGGGGTGAGGTTGAACGGGGGTTATCGGTTCTAGAACAGGCTCCTCTAGGTGGATCTAAAGCACCGCCAAGTCCTTTGGGTTTCAAGCTGATGCTTGTAGTCCCCGGGCGGCATAGAGGTTGTAAAATTCTATCAATGTTTAGGGCTAGGCATAGTGGGGTATCTAATCCCAGTTTGTGCCGTAGCTTTCGTGGGTTCAGGTTTAATAAAGCCACCTTCGTGGTTGAACTTCTTACCCCCGGGTGCGTATAACAGCTTTGGGGACGTTCGGCTTTAGTTTTAATTTTAGCTTAACCACTCTTTACGCCGATGTTCATCAACTTGGGCCTCTCGTATAACCGCGGTGGCTGGCACGAGTTTTACCGGCCCTCTTAGCTTTAACTAAGTCAAGTTTTCACTTATAGCTTAATGTTTGTCACTGCTGAATTCCCTTGGGGGTGTGGCTAAGCAAGGCGTCGTGGGCTTCAAAGTGTGCCTGATACCAGCTCCTTGTTCCCGGACGGGGAACTGGGGGGCATTCTCACAGGGGTGCGGATACTTGCATGTGTAAGTATAGCTAAAGTTGATGTTAAAGTCAGGACCAAGCCTTTGTGCTTGCGAGGCTTTCTAGGGCCCATCTTAACATCTTCAGTGTTATGCTTTAATTAAGCTACGCTAGC